CATGTCTTATGGGGAAGACCCAGGTGCCTATATATTTATTTTGGTTAGAGTGCTGATTTGAGTATTGAGGGAGGAATAAATTTAGATTTATATCTAGGGATAAGTGTGTTAAGAGTAGGGGTAAATATCTAAGGAGGAGGGGGGAGATAAGAGAATAGAGATGTGAAGAATACATAATACAATAATATGTCCTGCGACCATTGACTGTGATGCTCGTGCCTACCATTATGGGGATGCTCAAGGTGCAGTTAAGTCCAGCTACAATTTATGCTCCGGGTCGGGGCCTTTGACGGCCATAGCTGAGTCCAAGCATCCCCCCAAAAATTAAAAATACCAAATGTATGACACCACAGTTATGTGTGAGCATGGGCTGATTAGTCATTAGTCCATCGAGATGTCTTATTTAAGAGGAAAGTGTGGGCGATTCTAGGTGAGATGGCCCTGAAGAAAGAACCAGATGTCTGATAAAATTCATTAAATAGCTACCCCCACAGTTAATGGGCCCGGAGCGAGAAGAGGGATCCCTGCCTAGCGGGTTGCTGGTTTCACGCGGCATGGTCGTTAAGCTCGTGATCTAGTGGAAGGGATACGCATGTTGACAAGGACAGATTTGACTTCATGTGCTATGTACTAGGCGAACATTAAAATGTCCTACATGCTAGCATTAAGTTTAATTGTACTTGCCTATATGCAAGAGGAAAGTCATTTAATGTACTTAGTACATATCATGTCTTTATTACATTAATATTCATGTACGTGCTTATATGCATGAGGGAAATCATTTAATGTACTTAATACATATTATGTCCTTATTACATTAATGTTCATGTACATGCTTATATGCATGGGGTAAATCACTTAATGTACTATATACATAGGGCATTTATATTGCATTACGTTCATATGTTGTTTAAACAGGTTAAAGTCATGTATTATATACATGTTTATTTGTTGTACATTGGTGTTATACTGTGTATGCATGTTATTTGCGTATGAGTGGAAAGTTGGTATTGTATTGTTGAGAATTTCGGTGAATTTAATGCTGGGGAGGCTCTTAATGTTTTAGGGAATATATTGATAGGTGAAATTAATGGTAGTTCAGGGAGTAGTTTAAATAGAACTTCAGCTTTGGGTGTTGATAGTGAAGCTATAGCTTCTTCCTTGAAGTCTTGGGGAGGTTGGTTGTTCTCCTTCTCTGGTTTACAAGACCAGTATACTAATTGTACTACAAAGACCTGTCTTCATTTTAGGAGGTTGTTTTCGATGGTGCTAGCTACTGGTATTAGTACCAGGATGATGAAGAAATATATGATGGATGCCAGTTGTCCAATGATAATGTAGGGATATTCGACTGGTTGTCCTCCAATTCATGTGAGTGTTAGTAAATCTGCTATTAGAGTTCAGAATAAGCATTGGCTGATTGGTCGGAATATCATGCTTCGTTGTTTAGATGTGTGGAGGAGAGGAACGATTGCTAGAATTAGAATTGAGAGAACTAGGGCTAGGACTCCGCCTAGTTTATTGGGGATTGATCGTAAAATTGCGTATGCAAATAGGAAGTATCATCCGGGTTTAATGTGAGGGGGTGTGCTGAGTGGGTTTGCTGGGGTGTAGTTGTCTGGGTCTCCAAGTAGGTCGGGTGTGAATAATACTAGTAATATAAGGGTGAGAATTAGTAGCATGGCGCCTAGAATATCTTTGATTGTATAATAAGGATGAAATGGGATTTTGTCTGTGTCTGATGGGATACCTGTGGGGTTGTTGGATCCTGTTTCATGGAGGAAAAGTAGGTGGACTATAGCGAGAGCTGTGATGATAAATGGGAGGATGAAATGGAAGGCGAAGAATCGGGTGAGAGTGGCTTTGTCTACGGAGAGTCCTCCTCAGATTCATTCGACTAGGCTTGTGCCAATATATGGAATTGCTGAGAGGAGATTAGTGATGACTGTGGCTCCTCAGAATGATATTTGTCCTCATGGTAGGACGTAACCTATGAATGCTGTAGCTATTGTTGTGAATAGGAGGATTACCCCAATATTTCATGTCTCTAAAAAGGTGTATGATCCGTAGTATAGGCCTCGTCCTACGTGTATGAATAGGCAGATGAAAAATATTGATGCCCCATTTGCGTGTATATATCGGATAATTCAGCCATAGTTTACGTCTCGGCAGATGTGTGTTACAGAAGAAAATGCTGTTGTTGTGTCAGATGTATAGTGTATTGCTAGAAATAGGCCTGTTAGGATTTGTAGAATTAGGCAGATGCCCAGGAGGGAGCCGAAGTTCCACCATGATGAGATGTTTGATGGGGTTGGGAGGTCAATAAATGCATTATTTACGATTTTTATTAGTGGGTGAGTTTTTCGGATGTTGATCATTAGTGTTCTTGTAGTTGAATAACAACGATGGTTTTTCATATCATTGGTCATGGTTAGATTCCATGTGAGAATAATGATAATATATATTGTATTTATTTTAAGTATTGTTTTTGTGCTAGGCTTTGTGGGGTTTTCTTCGAAGCCTTCACCTATTTATGGAGGGTTGGGGTTGATTGTGAGTGGCGGAGTTGGATGTGGTATTGTGTTAAATTTTGGTGGGTCTTTTTTAGGTTTAATAGTTTTTTTAATTTATTTGGGAGGTATAATGGTGGTTTTTGGTTATACAACTGCTATGGCTACTGAGCAATATCCTGAAGTTTGAGTCTCTAGTAAAGTTGTTTTAGGGGCATTTGTTACTGGTTTGTTAATGGAGTTTCTTATAGTTTATTATGTATTAAAAGATAAGGAGGTGGAGGTTGTGTTCAAGTTTAATGGGATAGGAGATTGGGTTATTTATGATACAGGGGATTCTGGATTTTTTAGTGAGGAAGCTATGGGGATTGCTGCTTTATACAGTTATGGTACTTGATTGGTTATTGTCACTGGTTGGTCTTTATTAATTGGTGTTGTAGTAATTATAGAAATTACTCGTGGAAATTAAATAGAATTATACTGATAAGAATTGTAATTAGGAAAGAGAGGAAATACAGTTTAATTAGGCCTTTTTGGTTTGTGATTATAGTGGCTATTTTTACTTGGGCTGTTGAGATGGTCTTTGGTAAGATAGTTTCTAGTCAGATAAGATCTAGGAGGGAGGATGCTGATTTTTGGCTTATTGTTAGGCTTGTGTAGGGGGCTAAGCGGTGTATGATTGTGGGGTAGTATCCTAGTAGGTTAGAGAATTTGAAGATGTTTGATGGATAATTAAATTTTAGGTTATAGGTCATGTTGCTAGTTTCTAGTGCTAGAATAAAGCCCAGGGCTGTGACTGCTAGGGCAGCTATTTTTAGGTAGTAGGGCATAGTTATTTGAGGAATTATTATTGGAGGGATGCTGTTGGAGATAATGAATCCTGCGAAAAGACTTCCGATTAGTAGGCGTTTGATTGAGTTAATTAGGAGTGGATTATTTTCATTAATAGTAATGAGAGTTGGGAATCGGGGTTGTCCTAGGAGTGTAAAAAAGATAATGCGGGTGCTGTAGATGGCTGTAAAGGAGGTGGCGATGAGTGTTATTAAGAGGGCTCAGGCGTTGGTATATGACGTATTGGCGGATTCAATAATTAGGTCTTTGGAATAAAATCCGGTGAGGAAGGGCATTCCTGTTAGTGCTAGACTGCCAATAATAAGGGCTGTTGTGGTGAATGGTATTGTTTTGAATAGGCCTCCTATTTTTCGGATGTCTTGTTCGTCATTTAGGCTATGGATAATAGAACCGGAGCACATGAATAATATGGCTTTGAAAAAGGCGTGGGTGCAGATGTGGAGAAATGCTAGATATGGTTGGTTAATTCCGATTGTTACTATTATAAGGCCAAGTTGGCTCGATGTAGAGAAGGCAATAATTTTTTTAATATCATTTTGGGTAAGGGCGCATATTGCCGTGAATAGTGTGGTGATGGCTCCCAGGCATAATATGATAGATTGTATCAACTTATTATTTTCTGTTAATGGGTAGAAGCGGATTAGTAGAAAAATGCCTGCTACTACTATTGTGCTTGAGTGGAGTAATGCTGAGACGGGAGTTGGGCCTTCTATTGCGGAGGGTAGTCATGGGTGTAGGCCAAATTGTGCGGATTTTCCGGTTGCAGCTAGTGTAAGGCCTATTAGGGGTAAATTTGAGTTGTCTGGTTTTAGTATAAAGATCTGTTGAAGATCTCAGGTATTAAGATTAGCTAGGAATCATGCTATTGCTAGGATAAATCCGATGTCGCCAATGCGGTTATATAGAATTGCTTGTAGGGCTGCTGTGTTTGCGTCTGTTCGTCCATATCATCACCCGATTAGTAAGAATGATATAATTCCTACTCCCTCTCAGCCGATAAATAGTTGGAAGAGGTTGTTTGCGGTGACGAGAATAAGTATTGTGATGAGAAATAGGAGTAGATATTTGAAAAATTGGTTAATGTTGGGGTCTGAGTGTATATATCATATTGAGAACTCTATGATGGATCACGTAACGAATAGTGCTACTGGGATAAACATTATTGAGAAGTAGTCTATTTTGAAGCTGAGAGATAGTTTAAGGGTTTGAATAGTTAGTCAGTGTCAGTTTGAAATGATTGTTTCTTGTCCTGTGTGAATAAATATTATTGTGGGAATTATGCTGGTGATGAAGGCATATGAGATAGTTGTTTTTACGTATAAGGGGTAATTGGAGGATTTATAGGTGTTGAGGTTAGTTGCTATAATAGGTGCGGTTAGTAGGATTAGGGTTGTTAATGTGAAGGAAGAAAATAGGTTAATTACTTTTATTTGGAGTTGCACCAAGAGTTTTTGGTTCCTAAGACCAATGGATAACTACTATCCTTTAAAAGTTTGAAAAAGCCATGTTGTTAGACATGGGGGCATAGAATTAGCAGTTCTTGCATACTTTTTCGGTAAATAAGAAGGTGATAGGCTTCTATTATTAGATTCACAGTCTAATGTTTTTTTAAACTATATTTACAGTATAAGGGGCCTAGGATGACTTTTGGATTTAAGGATAGAAGTAGTAGTGGTAGTATGTGAAGTGCTATGAGTGCGTTTTCCCGTGTGAAAGAGGGTGAGATGTTGTTGATGTGATGTGTATATTTGCCTCGTTGCGTTGTGATTAATATGTAGAGGGAGTATAAAGCGGTAATTACTATGTTAAGTCCTATTAGGATAATTGTGATATTAGATCATGAGAAGGTTGATGCTATCACGAACAGCTCTCCAATTAGGTTGATTGTGGGGGGTAAAGCTAGGTTAGTTAGGCTTGCTAAGAGTCATCAGGCAGCTATTAGTGGGAGGAGCGTTTGTAGGCCACGAGCTAGAATTATTGTGCGACTGTGGATTCGTTCGTAGTTGGAGTTTGCTAGGCAGAAAAGTATGGAGGATGTAAGGCCATGAGCGATTATCAGGGCGGTGGCTCCTATGTAGCTTCAGGGTGTTTGAATGAGGATGGCTACGATAACAAGTGCTATGTGGCTAACGGAAGAATATGCAATGAGCGATTTTAGGTCTGTTTGGCGAAGGCAAATTGAGCTGGTTATGATTATGCCCCATAATGACAGTATAATAAATGGATATGATATGAAGTCGGTTATTGGGTTTAGGAGTAGTGAAATTCGTAGTATGCCGTATCCTCCTAGTTTTAGTAGGATTGCCGCAAGGACTATGGAGCCTGCAATGGGGGCCTCTACGTGGGCTTTTGGCAGTCAGAGGTGAAGTCCGTATAGTGGTATTTTTACTATAAAGGCTATTATGCACGCTAGTCATATGAAAGTGTTGGATCAAGAGTTATATATTGGTTGAACTCAGTATTGAAGGATTAGGAAGTTTAGGGATCCAATTACGTTTTGAATATGAATTAGTGCGACTAGTAAGGGTAAGGATCCTGCTAGTGTATAAAACAGGAAATAGAGGCCGGCATTTAGGCGTTCTGTTTGGTTTCCTCATCGAGTAATGATAATGAGTGTAGGGATTAGTGTTGCTTCAAATGTGATATAAAAGAAAATTAATTCTGTAGCAGTAAATGTTATAATTAGAAGAAGTTGAAGTAAAATTAGTATTGAGATAAATAGTTTCTTTCGAGTTAGGTTTTCTTTTGATAGGTGGTGTTGACTTGCTATAAGTATTAGGGGAAGGAGTCATATAGTTAGGATTAGTAGTGGAGTAGATAATGAGTCGGAGAAGAAAGTTAATGAAAAGTTAAGACTGTTGTCGCCGAATTGATTTATGAGGAGTAGGCTTGTAAGACTGATTAACAAACTGTGAAGCGTGGGGTTAATTCAGATTATGTTATTTTTTGATAGTCAGGTTAGGGGTATAAGTATAATTGTAGGAATAATATATTTTAGCATTGTAGTAAGTTAAGGTTTTGAACATAATCGGTACCGTATGTGTTTGATACCATTACTAGCAAAGATAGGCCCAGTGCTGCTTCGCAGGCTGCGAAAACTAGTAGGATGATAGGCATTATACTGGCTAGGGTAAAGTGTGAATTTAGGATTGTTAGGGTGGCTATAACAAATAAAGATAATATTATCCCTTCTAGGCATAAGAGGGAGGATATTAGATGGGATCGGTATATTAATATTCCTATAAGAGATATTGCAAATGCTATTATAATATTTATGTATACGAGGGACATTTGGTAATTATGAGTTTAATCATAATCTAATGAGTCGAAATCATTTATTTTGTTTTAAACTAAATACCATATTCGGTTCATTCCAGTCCTTTTTGGGTTCACTCGTAGGCTAGGCTTACGGCTAGTAGAAAAATTAAGAGGAGGGCTGTAGTGAGCATAGTGCATAGGTTAGTTGTTTGTGAGGCTCATGGTAGTGGGAGGAGTAGTGCAATTTCTAGGTCGAAGAGGAGGAATGTGATGGCCACCAGGAAAAATTTTATGGAAAAGGGGAGGCGGGCGGATCCTATGGGGTCAAATCCACACTCATATGGGCTTGTTTTTTCTGAGTATACGTTCAGTTGGGGAAGTCAGAATGCGATAATTACGAGTAACGTAGCTAGAGTAAAGTTAGTTAGAAGGGTAATTATGAGGTTTATTATTCTTTTTCGGGCTAGACCGAAACTAACTGATTGGAAGTCAGTTGTACTGGTTAATACTAAAAGAATATGAGCCTCATCAGTAGATGGAAATATAGAGGAAAAGCCATACTACGTCTACGAAGTGTCAGTATCAGGCGGCGGCTTCGAAACCGAAATGGTGGCTAGAGGTGAAGTGGAATTTTAGTTGGCGGAAAAAACAAACGATTAAGAAAGTAGATCCAATAATGACGTGGAGGCCATGGAATCCTGTAGCTACAAAGAAGGTTGAGCCGTAGACCCCGTCTGAGATGGTGAAGGGTGCTTCATAATATTCTGAGGCTTGTAGTAGTGTAAAATATACACCTAGTGTGATGGTAATAAACAGGGCTTGTAATATGTGGTTGCGGTTTCCTTCTATAAGGCTGTGGTGGGCTCAGGTAATAGAGACCCCTGAGGCTAGAAGAACGGAGGTGTTGAGCAAGGGGACTTCTAGGGGGTTAAGTGGGTGGATGCCTGTTGGGGGTCAGCAGCCGCCTAGTTCTGGTGTGGGAGCAAGGCCTGAGTGGTAGAAGGCTCAGAAGAACCCAGTAAAGAATAAAACTTCAGAGATAATGAAGAGAATTATTCCGTAGCGAAGACCTTTTTGGACGGCTGGGGTATGGTGGCCTTGGAAAGTACTTTCTCGGATAATGTCTCGTCATCATTGATATATTGTAAGCATGTTTGTTGTTAGACCTAGGGCTAGTAGAATTATTGAGTTAAAGTGAAATCATATGGTGAGGCCGGATGTTATTAGGAGGGCGGATAGTGCTCCTGTGAGGGGTCAGGGGCTTGGGTTTACTATGTGATAAGCATGGGTTTGGTGTGTCATTATGTGTTATCATGCAGGTATAAGCTAACTAGGAGGGTAAATACGTAGGCTTGAATTATAGCTACAGCGAATTCTAGAATTGTTAGCAGAACTAGAATAATAAATGTGATTAGTGCTGTTGTGGTACTGATACTTATTAATGCGAGAGTAGCTCCTCCAATTAAGTGAATTAATAAATGTCCTGCCGTGATATTAGCCGTTAGTCGTACAGCAAGGGCTATTGGTTGGATGAGGAGGCTAATGGTTTCGATAATTACTAGCATTGGGATTAATGGGGTTGGTGTTCCTTGTGGTAGAAGATGAGCAAGTGATGCTTTAGTTTTATTGCGAAAGCCTGTGATTACGGTTCCTGCTCATAGGGGAATAGCCATACCTAAGTTTATTGATAGTTGTGTTGTTGGTGTAAATGAGTGGGGTAGTAAACCTAATAAATTTGTAGATCCAATAAATAAAATTAAGGATATTAGTATTAATGTTCATGTTTGTCCTTTGATGTTGTGAATGCTTATTATTTGTTTTGACACGAGTTGAAGTACCCATTGTTGGAGGGAGATGAGGCGGTTATTAATCAATCGGTTTGATGTGGGAAATAGTAAGCTAGGAAATAGGACAATAAGGGTAACGAGGGGAAGGCCTAGTATTATTGGGGTAATGAAAGAGGTAAATAAATTTTCGTTCATGTTATTTCTCAAGGGTTATTTTGTTTTGGTGTTTTTGTTGTTGTTAATTCTGGAGTATAATGGAAATTGTGCTTTGAGATTTTTAACTGGAAAATAATTAAGAGAGTTAGGAATATTGATAGAATTACTGTGAGTCACGTTGATGTGTCTAGTTGTGGCATGTCATCAAGGAGAGGGTTATGCTCTCAGTCTTTAACTTAAAAGGTTAACGCTGGAATAGCTTCTTGATGATTTTATAGTATTGATGCAGATCATTTTTCAAAATATTTCAGTGGGACTAGTTCGAGAACAATTGGTATAAAGCTGTGATTTGACCCGCAGATCTCTGAGCATTGACCATAGAATAGGCCTGGACGGGTTGACATGAGAGTTGTTTGATTTAAACGACCTGGGATTGCGTCCGTTTTTAGTCCTAGGGAGGGTACTGCTCATGAGTGGAGGACGTCTTCAGAGGAAATTAACATTCGAATTGTTATCTCTATAGGTAGTACAACTCGGTTGTCTACCTCCAGTAGTCGAAGTTCTCCTGGCTTTAATTCTGATGTTGGAATTATGTAGGAGTCAAAGGTTAGGTCTTCATAGTCTGTATACTCATAGCTTCAGTACCACTGATGTCCCATGGTTTTTACTGTGAGAGATGGGTTGTTGATTTCGTCTATTATGTACAGGATCCGTAGAGATGGTAGGGCAATTGTGATTAGAATGATGGCTGGTATGATGGTTCAGATTGTCTCTACTTCTTGTGCGTCTATGGTGCTGACATGGGTTAGTTTTGTTGTTAATATTAGTGCAATGATGTAAAGAACTAATGAGCTAATTAAAAAGACAATTATTAGTGTGTGGTCATGAAAATGCAGTAGTTCTTCTATGATGGGTGATGTTGCATCTTGAAAGCCTAGTTGTATGGGATATGCCATATGAGATGTACAGGATTTCCACCTATAATTTAATCTTGACAAGGTTATGTAATGTTTTACTAACATCTCGTTTATTGAGAGAGACATAATGGTTATGGTGTTGGCTTGAAACCAATTATAGGGGGTTCGATTCCTTCCTTTCTTATTTTAGGTTAACATATGTGGGTTCTTCAAATGTGTGATATGGTGGAGGGCATCCGTTTAATCACTCTAGGTTTGTTGTGGTTAGGTCTACAGTTAGGACTTCTCGTTTGGATGCGAATGCTTCTCAGATGATAAAAACTATAAGTATTACTGCCGTTAGTGAGATGAATGAGCCTATAGATGAAATGGTGTTTCATATTGTGTATGCGTCTGGATAGTCAGAGTATCGTCGTGGTATACCGGATAGTCCTAGGAAATGTTGTGGGAAGAAAGTTATGTTAACGCCTACAAATATAATTGCAAAGTGGATTTTAGCTCATGTATCATTAAGAGTATAGCCTGAGAATAAGGGGAATCAGTGTACGAATCCTCCCATGATAGCGAATACAGCTCCTATTGATAATACATAGTGGAAGTGGGCTACTACATAATATGTGTCATGGAGGACGATGTCAAGGGAGGAATTGGCTAGGACAATTCCGGTTAGGCCTCCAACTGTAAAAAGGAAAATAAAGCCTAGGGCCCATATTATAGCGGGGGATCATTTAATATTGCCTCCGTGGAGTGTTGCTAGTCAACTGAAGACTTTTACTCCGGTTGGGATGGCAATAATTATAGTAGCTGATGTGAAGTAAGCCCGTGTATCGACGTCTATTCCGACTGTGAATATATGATGGGCTCATACAATAAATCCCAAGAACCCAATCGATATTATAGCTCACACTATTCCCATATATCCGAATGGTTCTTTTTTTCCTGAATAGTAAGTTACAATGTGAGAGATTATTCCAAATCCAGGTAAAATAAGAATATATACTTCAGGGTGTCCAAAGAATCAAAATAGGTGTTGATATAAAATAGGGTCTCCCCCTCCTGCTGGGTCAAAGAAGGTTGTGTTCAGGTTTCGGTCTGTTAGCAGTATTGTAATTCCGGCTGCTAATACGGGGAGTGAGAGGAGGAGGAGTACGGCAGTGGTTAGTACGGATCACACGAATAGGGGAGTTTGATATTGTGATATTGCAGGAGGCTTTATGTTAATAATAGTTGTAATAAAATTAATGGCTCCTAAAATTGAGGAGACACCTGCTAAGTGTAGAGAGAAAATAGTTAGGTCTACTGAGGCTCCTGCATGGGCTAGATTGCCTGCTAGAGGAGGGTATACGGTTCAACCTGTTCCTGCTCCAGCTTCGATCATAGAGGATGCTAGGAGTAATAAGAAGGAAGGGGGGAGGAGTCAAAAACTTATATTGTTTATCCGAGGAAATGCTATATCAGGGGCTCCAATTATTAAGGGAACTAGTCAATTGCCAAAGCCTCCAATTATAATAGGTATTACTATGAAAAAAATTATTACGAATGCGTGTGCGGTTACAACTACATTGTAAATTTGATCATCTCCAAGTAGAGTCCCGGGTTGGCCTAGTTCAGCGCGAATTAGTAGGCTTAGGGCGGTTCCTACTATGCCGGCTCAGGCACCAAATAGGAGGTAAAGGGTGCCGATATCTTTATGGTTAGTTGAAAATAATCAGCGGTTGATGAACATAGGTAAAATGGCTGAGCAAAGCAATAGACTGTAAATCTAAGAACGGAGGTTTAATTCCTCTTTTTACCAGGCCTTGTGGTGAATAAAACATATTGAATTGCAAATTCAAAGAAGCAGCTTCAATTCTGCCGGGGCTTCTCCCGCCTTTTTTTCTTTGCGGCGGGAGAAGTAGATTGAAGCCAGTTATCTAGGGTGTTTAGCTGTTAACTAAAATTTCGTGGGGGTGGAGCCCACCAATCTAGTGAGGATTTAGCTTAATTAAAGCGGTTGATTTGCATTCAATTGATGTAAGATATGGTCTTGCAATCCTTATCAGGAATTAAGTAAATTATACTTGCTTAGGGCTTTGAAGGCTCTTGGTCTGTTTAACCTAAATTCCTATTCTAGGATTGAGAGGATTGGTGAAAGTGGTAATAGTATGGTTGATAGCACGGTTATTGTTGGTAAGAGGGTTAYTCGTTTTGTAGTTGAGAATTGTCATTTTATTTTTAAATTGTTTGTGGAAGGGAATATTGTGAGTGCGGTAGAGTATGTGAGTCGTATGTAGAAATATAGATTCAGTAGTGCTGTGATTGCTATGAAGGTGGGTAGGATAATATTGTTATTTTTTGTTATTTCTTGGATAATTATTCATTTGGGTATAAATCCTGATAGTGGAGGGAGTCCTCCTATTGATAAGAGGGTAATAAGGATCAGGACTGTTATAATTGGTGCTTTATTTCATGTGCGTGATAGTGATAGGGTGGTTGTGGTTGAGTTGGCTATAAATAGTATAAATATGGTGGAGGTTATTATGATGTAAATAATCAGATTCAGTAATGTTATGGTTGGATTATACAATAAGACTGCTGTTATTCAGCCTATGTGGGCAATTGATGAATAAGCTATRATTTTTCGTAGTTGGGTTTGGTTTAGTCCTCCTCAGCCTCCAATTATAATGGATAGAATTGATAGGGTTAGGATTAGGTCTAGGTTAATGGATGGGAGAGTTTGGTATAGTACTGATATGGGTGCTAGTTTTTGTCATGTTAATAAGATTAGGCCTGAGGATAAGGGAATGCCTTGCGTTACTTCTGGAACTCAGAAGTGAAATGGGGCTATTCCTAGTTTTATAGTGAGGGCTATAGTTATGAATATAGAGGCTGTTGGGTTAAATAGTTTTATTACGGTCCATTGGCCTGAGAATATTAGGTTAATAATAACAGCTATTATTAGTAGTATTGAGGCTGTTGATTGAGTTAGGAAATATTTGGTTGATGCTTCTGTGGCTCGTGGATTGTGTTTTTTTATTATAATGGGAATAATGGCAAGTATATTTATTTCAAATCCGATTCAAATAAGTAGTCAGTGGGAGCTAATTATAACAATGATGGTTCCAAATATAACGGTTATTAGAATAATAATAAAGATGATTGGGTTTATTAGTACGGGAAGGATATGAACCAACATTTTCGGGGTATGGGCCCGATAGCTTAATTAGCTGACCTTACTATTAGAATTTGGTGTACTTGGGAGCACGAAGAGTTTTGGGTTCTTAGGAGTAGGTTCAATTCCTATAGTTCTAGAAATAAGAGGACTTAAACCTCTATTATTTACTCTATCAAAGTAATTCTTTTGTCAGACATATTTCTTATGTTTGTGGAGGGATGCTTGATAGGAGAATAGGTAGTGACACGTGTCATATGCATAGGGCTAGTGTTAGTGGTAGGAAATTTTTTCATAATAAGTGTATTAGTTGGTCATAGCGGAATCGGGGGTAGGATGCTCGGATCCATAGGAAGGTAATTGTAAGTAGTAGGGATTTAATGGTGAGATTAATTGTGTAGAGTTCTGGTATGTATGGGCTGTGGAATGCTCCTAGGAAGAGGGTCGTTGTGAAAATATTTATTATAATGATGTTTGCATATTCTGCTATGAAGAATAGGGCAAATGGTCCTGCGGCATACTCTACGTTAAAGCCTGATACTAGTTCAGATTCTCCTTCGGTGAGGTCAAATGGTGCTCGGTTTGTCTCTGCTAGTGTTGAGATAAATCATATTATTGCTAAGGGTCATGCTGGGAAGATCAATCATACCTGTTCTTGTGTAATAATTAATGTGGAAAGGGTGAATGATCCGTTTATTAGTAAGACTGATAGTAAAATGATTGCTAGTGTTACTTCATATGAAATTGTTTGTGCTACTGCTCGTAAGGCTCCGATAAGAGCATATTTTGAGTTGGAGGCTCAGCCTGATCAGAGGATTGAGTATACGGCTAAGCTTGATATTGCTAGTATGAAGAGGACTCCTAAGTTTATGTTAATGAGAGGGTGAGGTATAGGTAGGGGGATTCATATGGTTAGGGCCAGGCTTAGAGCTAGGATGGGTGCTAGAATAAATATTGAGACTGAGGATGTGGCGGGTCGTAGGGGTTCTTTAATGAAGAGTTTGATTGCATCGGCGATGGGTTGAAGAAGGCCATATGGTCCTACAATGTTCGGGCCTTTTCGGAGTTGTATGTAGCCTAGGACTTTTCGTTCAACTAGGGTGAGGAAAGCCACAGCTAGGAGGATGGGAATAATAAGTATTAGAATATTAATTATAAGCATTTTGTTAAGGAGAGAATTTGAATCTCTGAGTATAAAGGTTTAAGTTTTACGCAATTACCGGGCTCTGCCACCTTAACTAGGCCCTTTTCTAGGGCAGGTTTTGTTTGTGTAATTAATTAAGATAAGGTCATTAATTGGTTTAAGGCGCTTTATTAAAGTTGGCCTTATTTCTCTTGTCCTTTCGTACTGGGAGAAATACATAACAGATAGAAACCGACCTGGATTACTCCGGTCTGAACTCAGATCACGTAGGACTTTAATCGTTGAACAAACGAACCTTTGATAGCGGTTGCACCATCGGGATGTCCTGATCCAACATCGAGGTCGTAAACCCTATTGTCGATATGGACTCTTGAATAGGATTGCGCTGTTATCCCTAGGGTAACTTGTTCCGTTGATCAAGTTTTTGGATCAATAAGCGATAATTTGGTTTGACTTGTAAGTCTAGCCTTTAAAATCGTTCGGAGGATCTTTTATTCTCCGAGGTCGCCCCAACCAAAACTGCTAGCCCATAAAGAATGTTGTTATCCCTTGGTGGTTAATTGTATTTTCTATGGGTTAGTTAGTTAAAGCTCCATASGGTCTTCTCGTCTTGTTAGCTTATCCCCGCCTCTTCACGGGGAGGTCAATTTCACTGATTGGAAGTAAGAGACAGTAAAACTCTCGTGTTGCCATTCATACAAGTCCTTATTTAGAGAACAAATGATTATGCTACCTTTGCACGGTCAGGATACCGCGGCCGTTTAACGTCTAGTCACTGGGCAGGCAGTGCCTCTAATACTGGAGATGCTAGAGGTGATGTTTTTGGTAAACAGGCGGAGTTTGTGTTTGCCGAGTTCCTTTTACTTCTTTTAATCTTTCCTGGACGCACTCCTGTGTTGGGTTAACAGTACAATTAATAAATTATTTATTGTTGGATTATTTTTATTTACTGTTAACAGTCAGGGTATTATCAGGTACTGACTTAAACTTGTGCGAGGAGAAAATATTTCTTGTTACTCATGTTAACATTATTACTTCTATTTGATAATAGAATGGTCCAGTATTGGGCTAGGAGCTAGTTGTCTATTTTTGGAATTAATATTGTCTTTATTGTTGAGCTTTAACGCTTTCTTAATTGGTGGCTGCTTTTAGGCCTACTATGGTCTTGTTATATCTTACTCTCTAGTTAAGGTTGTATCCGTTTCTAAAAGGCTGTACCTTTTTAGACTAACTTTTAAAGATACAGTAAATTTGTTTATATTTTTGGTATCTTTAAGGCTGAACTAAGATTCATTTTCTGGACAACCAGCTATCACCAGGCTCGTTAGGCGTGTCACCTCTACTCATAAATCTTCTCACTATTTTGCCACATAGATGAGTTGGTTCTAATAAACTGTTCATGAGTAGCTCGTCTGGTTTCGGGGTACTTAGCTGAAATTCGTTTCGTTAAGTTTTTGCTCGTTAACTCATTATGCAAAAGGTACAAGGGTTAATCTTTGCTTTTTTGTACTTTGATTTTTTCTTTCATCGTTCCCTTACGGTACTTTCTCTATAGCGCCGTGTTAAAATTTCTATCTCCTATACTTTTAGCCAGGGTAAATGTTTTGTTTTAGTTTGTTTTGGTATGGGGGGAAGGTTGGGCTAGATATAGTTCAAGATACTCATAATATGTGAAATCTTCTAGGTGTAGACTAGATGCTTTAGTTAAGCTATATCTTGGTTTATCCAAGCACACTTTCCAGTATGCTTACCTTGTTACGACTTGTCTCCTCTCATAGGGTTGATGTATGGTGGTTAGATTTAAGTACATCGTGTTTACTTGAGGAGGGTGACGGGCGGTGTGTGCGTGCTTCATGGCCTATTTCAACTAAGCACTCTATTCTTAGTTTACTGCTAAATCCTCCTTTAGCCATTAGTTTCATAGTGGCTTTCGTATATAAATTTTCTAGAGATAGAAAATGTAGCCCATTTCTTCCCATTCCATTGGTTACACCTTGACCTAACGTCTTTATGTAATATGATTGAGCTTGCTTTTGTTCCTTTTTAGGGCTTGCTGGAGATGGCGGTATATAGACTGAATTAGCAAGGATTGGTGAGGTTTATCGGGGTTTATCGATTACAGAACAGGCTCCTCTAGGTGGGTATAAAGCACCGCCAAGTCCTTTGAGTTTTAGGCTGTTGCCGGTAGTACTCTGGCGAATAATTTTGTTTTTATAATTATTTATGTTTAGGGCTAAGCATAGTGGGGTATCTAATCCCAGTTTGGGTCTTAGCTATAGTGTATCAGCTGTTATAGGGTTACTTTCGTCATTTATTTTTGTTGCAATTATGGCTTTTTACAGCTTAATTAGAATTTAACTCTATTTGGTATGGTGCTTTAACACGTTACGCCGTGTTCCTGTTAGCTTGGGTTAATCGTATGACCGCGGTGGCTGGCACGAGATTTACCAACCCTAGTCAATATGGCTTAGTCAAACTTTCGTTTATGGCTTAATTTTTGTCACTGCTGTTTCCCGTGGGGGTGTGGTTGTGCGAGGCGTTATGAGCTACAGGATGTGTGCTTGATACCAGCTCCTCTTAGTCAGATTGACTTGGAGGGCGCTACTCACCGGGGCGTGGATGCTTGCATGTGTAAGTCTATTGAAAGTTAACAGGAAGGCTGGGACCAAACCTATGTGTTTATGGAGTTGGTGTACTCATCTAGGCATTTTCAGTGCCTTGCTTTAATTTTAAGCTACATTAAC